AATAGTAAATTAAGTATTAAATTAAGTAGTTGTTAGTCTAGTACTGTATCCCTTCCTATCTTATCCTTCCTTTGCACCTGACTCAAAAAAAAGAGTGCTTTGGAGGCAAAAATAGAACTTGCCGAGGGGGTTCCATAAACCGGGAATTCGCCGAGACAAACAAGATACAAACTGCTTTTAATTTTAAAGGGGATAGACTATGCTTTTCTTTTATTTTGATTTATTTTTTCTTTTCTGCCTGCTGAATAAAAAAAAAGGTTGGGTTGGATATAGCTCTCTACCATATCTATTATATTATCTTAAATCTAAATAGAATAAATTAGTATATTGAAATAGCAGTCTAATTCAACTTTACAAATAGAATAGTCCATTTATATGGACCGCTAAGTGCGGAGACGGGAATCGAACCCGTGACCTCAAGGTTATGAGCCTCGTGAGCTACCAAACTGCTCTACTCCGCTCTGTAGGGCTGAAGGTGGACAAAAAAGGTTGAATACAAGTCTCTACCATGTCTAGACAAACAGAATAGTCTTTTTATACGGAATTTATACAGAATGGAGCGGGTAGCGGGAATCGAACCCGCATCGTTAGCTTGGAAGGCTAGGGGTTATAGTCGACGTTGGTTGATTATTTTTAACGTCTCTAATTCAAAACCGAACATGAAATTTGGATTTCATTCGGCTCCTTTATGGATATTCTCACCACTTAACATCTAAGTCAGCTTTTCTGTCTGAATGGAACCAAAGCTCTCCGCTTTCTAGATGATCCCTATAGAATAGGAGATAGAAATTCTACTAAATATCTATCTAATCTACTTACTTCGTTCCCTAATTTCATTCAAGAGATCTTGAGGAAAAGAGTTGGGTTTCCACCGAGCTGAAACAATATACTGATGGTTCTAGTAAACCAAAACTATCCTTTTTAGCTATTGGTCTTCCATTTCCTTTTTAAACAAAAGGGGGTTTAGTTACGATTGGAAATAAACCTTTTTTTTATCTTCATCCATAGATCCTTTACTCATATTTATTCAATTGGAATACTTAATCCAATGCAAAATTATGCTTCGCGACTCTGTATTCATAATCGAATTTGTATTTTGCATGCAAATTCAATTAGTCTTTGGATACCAATCGCGAGAATGTATATTCTTCCTCAATATGCTATTGAGAGGAAAAGGATTAAACCCTTTATAAGAACTAAAGTTTTTATCGGAATATGAATAGAAAAAACTTAAGGATGCCTTAAGTATATCATTTCAAATTCAGTTATTAATAGAACGAATCACACTTTTACCACTAAACTATACCCGCTACATGTAGATTATGATACCAACGCTACCCTTTGTCAAGGGTAGCCATTCGAGAAGGAGGCGAATTCCACCTTATCGAATCAAACGGAGAAAGTTCATGAGAGCGAGCAGTTGGTACTTTAATTGCGGGCCTTTACTTTAGGATTTAGATAGCCCCTCTCTAGTCTGTAAAATACATCTCTTTTTACCATGCTAATAGCGTATGAACCAAATGTATGCATTTCGATTAGGATCGTATTCTAAGGACGAGTTTGATTATTCCTACAATATACACTAAGAGATATAGGTAAGCAATACAGTTCCCATAAATCTCTTTCTTCCTTTTCTTTTTTGTTCAGAATTGAACAAAGAATCTGGGTATCTGTTCCCTTCCTTTTCACCTTAGGATCGAGAATCCAGAATCTTCCTTTTTCGTAGTGTTCAGAAATGGAAAACCTTGAACCTGCAGGAGTTAGGTATGTAGGATATGGTTTTTATTTTTTGTTGGGGAGGCAGTAGAATAATTTTTCTACTCTGCAGTAGAAATTCGTTAGAATAAAATTATTGAGAAAACTCCAACATAGTTTGTTCAAAATGCACCAGAATCCTTGGAGAATATTCAAGTACTCCATTTCCAAGGGGTACCTGTTGAAAATGGCTTCAACAAATCCGTCCAAAACTTTTTAAGAAAAATTGAAAAGTTTTGAACTCTAAGGTTTTTCCAAAGAGTGCCTGTTAAAAATTGTTTCAATCCCGCACCAAAACAGATAAGAAGTATTTCACTGAAAATTAATACCCAACCATATGGATATATGAAGAGCGCAAATTCCTTTATACCCCACCCAATTAGAATTAGGGGAAATAAAACATAAATGGAGAAAGTTCTCATTACAAGATCCGCCAATAGGAGAAAAAAGTCCCTAATTCTGCAGAACATTCTGAGCACGTGAAAAGTGAATAGCGTAAAGATAAAAAAACAAAGTCTACCATTTTTTTAACAGCATTTCTTATTGCCCCTTTGGCCTTTTTCTTTTTGGCCCATTATTGTATCCGATTTCACAATTGTTCTCCTCCTCAATTCCGGTTTTTGGTTTGGGGAGTCGTCCGAGATCGTGTTTACATAATCTCCATATAATAAACTTCTATATCTCGATATGTAGCTAATTTTTTAATAAAATTGAATAAAAAGCCCTTTTAACTCAGTGGTAGAGTAATGCCATGGTAAGGCATAAGTCATCGGTTCAAATCCGATAAAGGGCTTTTCGTTTAGTACTAGAGTAATGCCATGGTAAGAGGGAAGTTATTAGTTCGAATCCGATAAACTACTTTTCTACTAAATTCATTAACTTTTTTCTTTTTTAAAGTAGGAAAGACTCTTTGCTTTGATCTAGTTATACTCTTCCAGTATATTGACAATTCTAAAAAACTGCTCATACTATCATTATAATATAATGACGAGTGGTTGTATATGGCTCTATCGTCTATTGGATGCCCCTATCGTCTAGTGGTTCAGGACATCTCTCTTTCAAGGAGGCAGCGGGGATTCGACTTCCCCTGGGGGTAGGGAGTATTATAAAAAGAGGTTAGTCATAGATTATAAAAAACCCTAGAATAAAATCTTCCTGGGTCGATGCCCGAGCGGTTAATGGGGACGGACTGTAAATTCGTTGACGATATGTCTACGCTGGTTCAAATCCAGCTCGGCCCAATAATCTAGGGCTTCGTGAATATGAACTAAATCCGTTTTTTTTCTTCCATAAAAAAACGATCTAATCGATAGAAATAAAGAAGAATATGATTCGTCTATTTTTTAGAGTACGACAGACGAATCGAATCTTCTTATGGTTCTATTTAAGAATAGATATGCCATACACCCCGCAGGGATTGTAGTTCAATTGGTCAGAGCACCGCCCTGTCAAGGCGGAAGCTGCGGGTTCGAGCCCCGTCAGTCCCGAACTAGAGTTCAATGAATGGGCAAATTAATCTTTCCTTTTTTTCATCAAAAATTTCCCTGAAAAAGGGGGGTAGGAGGCAAGATCAAATATCTATAGGGGCGCCCTTACTTTACTTTTTTTATTTCGCATTTCTCAGTAAAAAGAGAGCAGTATAGGAATTTTTTTTCACTACTTCCGGTTGATAAGGAAAGACATACATATCATACGTGGATTAGTATAATTAGATTACCGGGATTTTATAAGAATTAATACATAAATCGTATTCGTTTATTATTCGAGAATGCATTTAATATAATTAGTTCCTTTTTGGGGGTTAAACCACACCCCTTTCCTAAATTAAAATATTGGATCTTTTTTACTTAAGATCCTCTTTTCTCGATCTCATTTCTACTTCTACTGTTTATTTGGATGTCTATGTGACCCTAGAAAGTCGGTCATATAATACATACATAATTGTATGTATAACTATAAGAAAAAGAAAAAGGAAGGGAAATTAGCTAATATAAGATAAGAAAGATTCTGGGTTATACATATAGAAAAGCAAAAGTGGAAAAGGATGAAAAATAGAGGGGGTTCCGAATCCAATCAAAAAACCTATTTTGGTCTTAGTATGGATAAGGGTTTTTCCTATGTTATATTATTCCACTATCAACCGTGAATTGATTTGATAGATCCGATATTCATAATATTGAATTGATTCAGTATTATCAGAATGCAAGTCCTCCCCTTGAATTTACAGGATACCCCTTTTTCCTCTCCATGGGATTACATCCCGAGTTATTGTGAAAAAAAGAATAGAGAAGTTATGGAAGTCAATATTCTCGCATTTATTGCTACTACATTGTTCATTCTAGTTCCTACTGGGTTTTTACTTATTCTTTATGTAAAAACGGCCAGCCAAAATGATTAATTGGAATTCCAATTAATCATTGAAAAAATGAAAAAGGGATTAAAATAAAAAAGTCTTAAATGAAAGGATCCGGTTGGAATCATAAAGTGTGGTAGAAAAAACTACATATAGTTTTTTCTACCACACTTTGAATTCCTTCTATTATATTATCTTAAATCTACATAGAATAAATTGCTATATTGAAATAGCAGTCTAATTCGATTTTTTTTTCACTGCATCCACTTAATTGAAATTCAGTAAAAATCAAAAAAATCGAAGACAATTCTTCGTTGAAAAAATGCATGGAGGGGGAGAAAAATAATACGAGAATAGACTATAATAAAAGAAAAAAAGTAAAAGGAAAAACCTGCGAATCTTTCATGCTTAAAAATGCCTCGAGATGCTTCACGCGGGGTCCTTCAAAACAAAAAAAGAACATAAAATTTATCCTAAGAATAAGAAAAGAGTCTAAATGGAAAATGTTCGATATGTTATGAATAGCTTCGTGTAAGAAAGTCTAATTTTCTTATGTATAGTTATGTATAGAACTTTATTTTGACTCGTTACTTCTAGTAGAAATTCTGAATTACTATAATCGCTCTTTCTATTCTATTTTCTATTTTCTAGTAGAATAGAATGACTCTTTTAAGAAACTCTTTCTTAAAAGAGTGAAACAAAACTAAAGAAATAGAGAAAAAAGTTTGGCAAAATGATTAATGCAAAACAATCAATTAAAGAAAAGAGTGGAGACTACAATTCGACTACTCAATTAGTAGTATCCCTAGAGTCCACTTCTCCCCCATACTACTAGCGAAAGAGAAAACGTAAAGACTACCATTAAACCAGCCCAAGCGAGACTTACTATATCCATGTAAATTATGTCTCCTATTTCTATAAAGGAATTATTCTACTATTGATCAATAATCATAGTGGAATCAAGGGTACAGAGTCAAAAGGCCATTCTGCCTTAAGACTATGGAAGAATCGGTTAAAGCAATTTACTCCTAACAAATTCTTATATGATTTTTAGTAGAATTGGAGAGTATTAAGTATAAATACGATACATAGCTCTTTCTCTAAAAAGAGTATAGGGGGTGTTCTGAGTAGAAGACGCGGGAATAGAGAGATTTTTTCTTCCTTTTGTTACCACCCCTTTATAAGCAAAGGACAGCGGAATATATCATAAAATTAGGATAGCTAAATATTTATTGAATACCTACCTTACCCCTGTTTATTTTTTTGACCTAAACCCTACTGCCCTGCTTTCTATCTTTCTATGAAAGAGTGAGAAAACCTTATCCACAACTCCGAAATTGATTTTTGATCAGCCTATTCAATCTGATTCTCGACAGAATCAGTAGCCTTTACTTTAGTGTATGTAGGTAGCATAAGATGTACGAAGTGTATGTAGTAAGATGTACGATAAAAAAATGTCCGATAATTAAGAAGTGTTGATATTTCTTCGCGAACTCCCTCCTTTAATCTTAGATTGAAAAAAGAATGTCCCTTAGGGCCCTTTGGATACAAGGATTTCTGACATCTTAGCCTCGTAGTTTTAAATTCCCGAATCGAATAAATTCAAATTAAAAAAAGAAGAAGGAAACGCTACCTTATCCCTATTGGTAGCCCTTTGGGCCACTGCTGCCAAAATAAACCCGAGTTTCAGGATAGAACTATGGTATGAATTCTCAAAATCTAGTATCGCCAGACCTAGTTACTCCCCTGCCCCAACTTATGGGTAGGGGCACGAATTTGTCGAGTTTGATCAGGACTATAATCCTAAGTATTTTCTTGATCAGGCGGCACCCAGATTTGAACTGGGGATAAAGGATTTGCAGTCCCCTGCCTTACCGCTTGGCCATGCCGCCAAAAAATCCGATCTAAAATCGAGAAAAGAACAAGTATTCATTCACATTTTCTTACTATACTAAAAAGCCCTTTATTTTATTTTGAAGAAAATTCTACTTACTTTTTTTTCCAATATTTTTCAAAAAATCGATTTCTGCTTTTTTGGGTTCTGTTTCGCTTATTCTCCTCGACGGATTCTATCTTAAAAGACACATTGCTAACACTGGAAAACTTCCCTTTTCTTTCTATTCTATCGAGATGACAAAGGAGAAAAAGTGAATTTCCAGTCACAGGCTGTAAAATTCAGAACAAATTGGAACCATTAACTAGAATTTTCTTTTTCTTTTTGGAATTGCAGTAGTCAATGGCTGATATTCTCTTCCCCATTCCTTTTAATGGCATAATAAAATAGAATAAATGTTTTCCTAATCTGTATATAGGTAAACTTCAGATCCGAACAGGATTATTATATATGGATCCCCCTTATGTACATATTCCTAGGGGGAATCGTGCTTTAATTTTTCATTGCATTAAATATCTTAAATAAAAAAAAAGAGGAAATTGGCTCTGATATAGATTATGGCCCGGCCTTTTTGGGACATCCAAGTGAAATTACGATAAAAGAAAGGATATGTGGATAGGTGGATAACTAGATTGGTAAGTACTTAAAAAATAAAGTAAGTAGTTTCTTTTAGGAATTTTAGGATTTTACAACGAAATCCTTTATTTTTCAGCAATTCTACTACTACGATACGAAACAAAAAAGAACCTTCAAATTCTTTTTGAAAATTAAACTAAGTGTGCTATTCTAAATCGAACTAAAGTCAAACTTTCTAGTGCTTATAAATTATTATGATTTTTCCCTTTCTATGAAAGGGGATAAAACGAGAAATCTTTCCTATCCAATCTGATTAGAATATTGTAAAGTAAAGTTTAAGTGGAAGAATTTTTTTCTAGGACTGTTTTATCAATTCATTTTCATTCCATTTGTACTCCTGCCAAATTCGAACTTTCGTCAAAATTGTCTCGATTCATATGTATGAAATACATATATGAAATATGTATGTGGAGTTCCCTAGAATTTCATGTGATTCAGTAAACGGAATATAGATTCCATGATTGCTAGATTGATCCGTAGGGATTGATGAAGAGTGAGCTGATAATGGAATTTTTCTTCGATAAATAGGAAACTTAAGATTAAGATGCTCCGGAATGGAAATGAGGGAATGTCCACAATACCTGGATTTAGTCAGGTACAATTCGAGGGATTTTGTAGGTTCATTAATCAAGGCTTGGCAGAAGAACTTGAGAAGTTTCCAACAATTAAAGATCCAGATCACGAAATTGCATTTCAATTATTTGCGAAAGGGTATCAATTGCTAGAGCCCACGATAAAAGAAAGGGATGCTGTGTATGAATCACTCACCTATTCTTCTGAATTCTATGTACCTGCGCGATTAATTTTTGGTTTCGATGTGCAAAAGCAAACCATTTCTATTGGAAACATTCCTATAATGAATTCCTTAGGAACCTTTATAATAAATGGAATATACCGAATTGTGATCAATCAAATATTGCTAAGTCCTGGTATTTACTACCGCTCGGAATTAGACCACAAGGGAATTTCTATATACACTGGGACTATAATATCAGATTGGGGAGGAAGATCGGAATTAGCAATTGATAAAAAAGAAAGGATATGGGCTCGCGTGAGTAGAAAACAAAAGATATCTATTTTAGTTCTATTATCAGCTATGGGTTTGAATCTAAGAGAAATTTTAGATAATGTTTCCTACCCCGAAATTTTTTTGTCTTTCCTGAATGCTAAGGAGAAGAAGAGGATTGAGTCAAAAGAAAAAGCTATTTTGGAGTTTTATCAACAATTTGCTTGTGTAGGTGGGGACCTGGTATTTTCGGGGTCCTTATGTGAGGAATTACAAAAGAAATTTTTTCAACAAAAATGTGAATTAGGAAGAGTTGGTCGACGAAATATGAATCGTAGACTGAATCTTGATATACCTCAGAACAATACATTCTTGTTACCACGAGATGTATTGACTGCTACGGATCATTTGATTGGAATGAAATTTGAAACGGGTATACTTGACGATGACGATATGAATCACTTGAAAAATAAACGTATTCGTTCGGTTGCGGATCTATTACAAGATCAATTCGGACTGGCTCTTGGCCGTTTACAACATGCGGTTCAAAAAACTATCCGTAGAGTATTCATACGTCAATCGAAACCGACTCCACAAACTTTGGTAACTCCAACTTCAACTTCGATTTTATTAATAACAACTTATGAGACCTTTTTTGGGACATACCCCTTATCTCAAGTTTTTGATCAAACCAATCCATTGACACAAACGGTTCATGGGCGAAAAGTGAGTTGTTTGGGTCCTGGGGGATTAACGGGGAGAACTGCGAGTTTTCGGAGCCGAGATATTCATCCGAGCCATTATGGGCGTATTTGTCCAATTGACACGTCCGAAGGAATCAATGTTGGACTTACTGGATCCTTAGCAATTCATGCCAGAATTGATCACTGGTGGGGATCTATAGAGAGTCCGTTTTATGAAATATCGGAGAAAGCAAAAGAAAAAAAAGAGAGACAGGTGGTTTATTTATCACCAAATAGAGATGAATATTATATGATAGCAGCAGGAAATTCTTTATCCTTGAATCAGGGTATTCAGGAAGACCAGGTTGTTCCAGCTAGATACCGTCAAGAATTCCTGACTATTGCATGGGAACAGATTCATGTTAGAAGTATTTTTCCTTTCCAATATTTTTCTATTGGAGGTTCTCTTATTCCTTTTATTGAGCATAATGATGCAAATCGGGCTTTAATGAGTTCTAATATGCAGCGCCAAGCAGTTCCACTTTCTCGGTCCGAGAAGTGCATTGTTGGAACTGGATTGGAACGCCAAACAGCTCTAGATTCTAGGGTTTCCGTTATAGCCGAACGCGAGGGAAAGATCATTTCTAGTGAAAGTCACAAGATCCTTTTATCAAGTAGTGGGAAGATTATAAGTATTCCTTTAGTTGCCCATCAGCGTTCTAACAAAAATACTTGTATGCACCAAAAACCCCAGGTTACGCGTGGTAAATCCATTAAAAAAGGGCAAATTTTAGCGGAGGGAGCAGCTACAGTTGGCGGGGAACTTGCTTTAGGAAAAAACATTTTAGTAGCTTATATGCCGTGGGAGGGTTACAATTTTGAAGACGCAGTACTAATTAGCGAACGTTTGGTATGTGAAGATATTTATACCTCTTTTCACATCCGAAAATATGAAATTCAGACGGATACAACAAGCCAAGGCTCTGCTGAAAAAATCACTAAAGAAATACCACATCTAGAAGAACATTTACTCCGCAATTTGGACAGAAATGGAGTTGTGAGGTTGGGATCCTGGGTAGAAACTGGCGATATTTTAGTAGGTAAATTAACGCCTCAGATAGCGAGTGAATCGTCGTATATCGCGGAAGCTGGGTTATTACGGGCCATTTTTGGTCTTGAGGTATCCACTTCAAAAGAAACTTCTCTCAAACTACCTATAGGTGGAAGAGGGCGCGTTATCGATGTGAAATGGATCCAGAGGGATCCCCTCGACATAATGATTCGTGTATATATTTTACAGAAACGTGAAATTAAAGTTGGGGATAAAGTAGCCGGAAGACACGGGAATAAGGGGATCATTTCCAAAATTTTGCCTAGGCAAGATATGCCCTATTTGCAAGATGGAACGCCTGTTGATATGGTCTTCAATCCCTTAGGAGTACCCTCACGAATGAATGTGGGACAAATATTTGAGAGCTCGCTCGGATTAGCAGGGGATCTGCTAAAGAAACATTATAGAATAGCACCCTTTGATGAGAGATATGAGCAAGAAGCTTCAAGAAAACTTGTGTTTTCGGAATTATATGAAGCCAGTAAACAAACAAAAAATCCATGGGTATTTGAACCCGAGTACCCGGGAAAAAGCAGAATATTTGATGGAAGAACAGGAGATCCCTTCGAACAACCTGTTCTAATAGGGAAGTCCTATATCTTAAAATTAATTCATCAAGTTGATGAGAAAATCCATGGACGTTCTACTGGGCCGTACTCGCTTGTTACCCAACAACCCGTTCGAGGAAGAGCCAAGCAAGGGGGACAACGAGTAGGAGAAATGGAAGTTTGGGCTTTAGAAGGATTTGGTGTTGCTCATATTTTACAAGAAATACTTACTTATAAATCTGATCATCTTATAGCTCGCCAAGAAATACTTAATGCTACGATCTGGGGAAAAAGAGTGCCTAATCACGAGGATCCTCCAGAATCTTTTCGAGTGCTCGTTCGAGAACTACGATCTTTGGCTCTAGAACTGAACCATTTCCTTGTATCTGAGAAGAACTTTCAGGTAAATAGGGAGGATGTTTGATCGGCATAAATAAAATTCTTTTCTTATTTCTATTTTATGATTGACCAATATAAACATAAACAACTTCAAATTGGACTCGTTTCCCCTCAACAAATAAAGGCTTGGGCTAACAAAATCTTACCTAATGGGGAAGTCGTTGGCGAAGTCACAAGACCCTCCACTTTTCATTATAAAACCGATAAACCAGAAAAAGATGGATTGTTTTGCGAAAGAATCTTTGGACCCATAAAAAGCGGAATTTGTGCTTGTGGAAATTCTCGAGCGAACGTAGCTGAAAACGAAGACGAAAGATTTTGCCAAAAATGCGGGGTAGAATTTGTTGATTCTCGGATACGAAGATATCAAATGGGATACATCAAACTGGCATGTCCAGTGACTCATGTATGGTATTTGAAAGGTCTTCCTAGTTATATCGCGAATCTTTTAGATAAACCGCTTAAGAAATTGGAGGGCTTAGTATACAGCAATTTCTCTTTTGCTAGGCCCAGCGCTAAAAAACCTACTTTCTTACGATTACGAGGTTTATTCGAAGATGAAATTTCATCCTGTAACTATAGCATTTCCCCTTTTTTTTCTACCCCAGGCTTTGCAACATTTCGAAATCGGGAAATTGCGACAGGAGCAGGTGCTATTAGAGAACAATTGGCGGATTTGGATTTGCGAATCATTATAGAGAATTCGTTGGTTGAATGGAAGGAATTAGAAGACGAGGGGTATAGTGGAGATGAATGGGAAGATAGAAAAAGAGGAATAAGAAAAGTTTTTTTGATTAGACGCATGCAATTGGCGAAACATTTTATTCAAACAAATGTAGAACCAGAATGGATGGTTTTGTGTTTATTACCGGTTCTTCCTCCCGAATTGAGACCCATTGTTTATAGGTCTGGGGATAAAGTAGTGACTTCGGATATTAATGAACTTTATAAGAGAGTTATCCGTCGGAATAACAACCTTGCCTATCTATTAAAAAGAAGTGAATTAGCGCCAGGAGATTTAGTAATGTGCCAGGAAAAATTGGTACAAGAAGCTGTGGATACACTTCTTGATAGCGGGTCCCGCGGGCAACTGACGCGGAATGGTCACAATAAAGTATACAAGTCACTTTCAGATGTAATTGAGGGTAAAGAGGGAAGGTTTCGCGAGACTCTGCTTGGGAAACGGGTCGATTACTCGGGTCGTTCTGTCATTGTTGTGGGTCCTTCGCTTTCATTACATCAATGTGGATTACCTCTAGAGATAGCAATAAAGCTTTTTCAGCTATTTGTAATTCGCGATTTAATCACGAAACGTGCTACTTCTAATGTCAGGATTGCTAAAAGGAAAATTTGGGAAAAGGAACCCATTGTATGGGAAATACTTCAAGAAGTTATGCGGGGGCATCCTGTACTGTTGAACAGAGCACCTACCCTGCATAGATTAGGCATACAGGCCTTCCAACCCAGTTTAGTGGAGGGGCGTACTATTTGTTTACATCCATTAGTGTGTAAGGGTTTCAATGCGGACTTTGATGGGGATCAAATGGCTGTTCATCTACCTTTATCCTTGGAAGCTCAGGCGGAAGCCCGTTTACTTATGTTTTCTCATATGAATCTCCTGTCTCCCGCTATTGGAGATCCTATTTGCGTGCCAACCCAAGACATGCTTATCGGACTTTATGTATTAACGATTGGAAGCCGTCGCGGTATTTGTGCAAACAGATATAATAGTTGCGGAAACTCTCCAAATAAAAAAGGAAATTACAATAAGAATAATTATTATAAGTATACGAAGAATAAAGAACCCCATTTTTCTAGTTCCTATGATGCACTGGGAGCTTATAGACAGAAACGAATTGGTTTAAACAGTCCCTTGTGGCTTCGATGGAAACTAGATCAACGGGTCATTGGGTCAACAGAAGTTCCGATTGAAGTTCAATATGAATCTTTTGGGACTTATCATGAGATTTATGCCCACTATCTAATAGTGGGAAATAGAAAAAAAGAAACCCGTTCTATATACATTCGAACTACTCTTGGTCATATTTCTTTTTATAGAGAAATAGAGGAAGCCATACACGGATTTAGTCGAGCCTATTCATACACTATCTAAACAAGGAAGTTAGATTCGGTGATGCCCTTTTCGGGGGGCATTCCGATTTCGCTAGTACCATCTTTTTTGCCGCCCAAATTCATGAGGAAAAGGGGTAAATTAAGTTTTCGAATCACTGACTCAGGCCCATTGTCGAATCCTACTCAGCAATTGTCGAATCCTACTCAGCCAAAAAAGGGGGGTACTTATGTATGGCGGAACGGGCCAACCTGGTCTTTCATAATAAAGAGATAGACGGAACTGCTATGAAACGACTTATTAGCAGATTAATAGATCATTTCGGAATGGGATATACATCCCATATACTGGATCAAATAAAGACTCTGGGCTTCCATCAAGCCACTACTACATCGATTTCTTTAGGAATTGAAGATCTTTTAACAATACCCTCTAAAGGGTGGTTAGTCCAAGACGCGGAACAGCAGAGTTTTCTTTTGGAGAAACACTATTATTATGGGGCTGTACACGCGGTAGAAAAATTACGCCAATCTGTTGAGATATGGTATGCTACAAGTGAATATTTGAAACAAGAAATGAATTCGAATTTTCGGATAACGGATCCTTCTAATCCAGTCTATCTAATGTCTTTTTCAGGAGCCAGAGGAAATGCATCCCAGGTACACCAATTAGTAGGTATGAGAGGGTTAATGGCGGATCCTCAAGGACAAATGATTGATTTACCTATTCAAAGCAATTTACGCGAGGGACTTTCTTTGACAGAATATATAATTTCCTGCTACGGAGCCCGCAAAGGAGTTGTAGATACTGCTGTACGAACAGCGGATGCTGGATATCTTACACGTAGACTTGTTGAAGTAGTTCAACATATTATTGTGCGTAGAAGAGATTGTGGTACTATACGAGGTATTTCTGTGAGTCCTCAAAAGGGGATGACGGAAAAACTTTTTGTCCAAACACTAATTGGTCGTGTATTAGCAGACGATATATATATCGGTTTACGATGCATTGCTGCTCGAAATCAAGATATTGGAATTGGATTAGTCAATCGATTCATAACAGCCTTTCGAGCACAACCGTTTCGAGCACAACCAATATATATTAGAACTCCTTTTACTTGCCGGAGCACATCTTGGATCTGTCAATTATGTTATGGGCGGAGTCCCACTCATGGCGATCTGGTCGAATTGGGGGAAGCTGTAGGTATTATTGCGGGTCAATCAATTGGGGAGCCCGGGACTCAACTAACATTAAGAACTTTTCATACAGGTGGAGTATTCACGGGGGGCACTGCCGACCTTGTACGATCCCCCTCGAATGGAAAAATCCAATTCAATGAGGATTTGGTTCACCCCACACGTACCCGTCATGGGCAGCCTGCTTTTCTATGCTATATAGACTTGCATGTAACTATTCAGAGTCAGGCTATTCTACATAGTGTGAATATTCCGTCAAAAAGCTTGATTCTAGTGCAAAATGATCAATATGTAGAATCCGAACAAGTAATTGCGGAGATTCGTGCCGGAACATCCACTTTGCATTTTAAAGAAAAGGTACAAAAGCATATTTATTCCGAATCAGACGGGGAAATGCACTGGAGTACTGATGTTTACCATGCGCCCGAATATCAATATGGTAATCTTCGTCGATTACCAAAAACAAGCCATTTATGGATATTGTCAGTAAGTATGTGTGAATCTAGTATAGCATCTTTTTCGCTCCACAAGGATCAAGATCAAATGAATACTTATTCTTTTTCTGTTGACGGAAGATATATCTTTGACCTCTCAATGGTTAATGATCAAGTAAGCCATAGACTGTTGGATACTTTTGGTAAAAAAGATAGGGAAATTCTTGATTATTTAACGCCAAATCGAATCGTGTCCAACAGTCATTGGAATTTTATCTATCCTTCTATTCTTCAAGATAATTCGGATTTGTTGGCGAAAAAGCGAAGAAATAGGTTCGTCATTCCATTACAATATCATCAAGAACAAGAAAAAGAGCTAATATCTTGTTTTGGGATTTCGATTGAAATACCCTTTATGGGTGTTTTACGTAGAAATACGATTTTTGCTTATTTTGACGATCCACGATACAGAAAGGATAAAAAGGGTTCTGGAATTGTTAAATTTAGATATAGGACCCTAGAGGAAGAATATCGGACCCGAGAGGAAGAGTATAAGACTCGAGAGGAAGACTCAGAGAACGGATATGAGAGCCCAGAGAACGAATATAGAACCCGAGAGGACAGATATGAAATCCTAGAAGACGAATATAGGACTCTAGAGAACGAATATGAAACCCTAGAAGCTGAATATGGGATCCTAGAGGACGAATATAGGACTCTAGAGAAAGACTCAGAAGAACAATACGGGAGCTCAGAGAACGAATATAACACCCGAGAGGGCGAATATGGAACTCTAGAGGAAGACTCAGAAGAAGAATATGGGAGCCCTGAAGATGAATCAGAGAACGAATATGGGACTTTAGAAGAAGACTCAGAGGAAGACTCAGAGGAAGACTCAGAGGACGAATATGGGAGCCCAGAGGAAGATTCCATGTTAAAAAAAGAGGGTTTTATTGAGCATCGGGGAACAAAAGAATTGAGTCTAAAATACCAAAAAGAAATAGAGCGGTTTTTTTTCATTCTTCAAGAACTGCATATCTTGCCGAGATCCTCATCGCTAAAGGTACTTGACAATAGTATTATAGGAGTGGATACACAACTCACAAAAAATACAAGAAGTCGACTAGGTGGATTGGTCCGAGTGAAGAGAAAAAAAAGCCATACGGAACTCCAAATTTTTTCCGGAGATATTCATTTTCTTGAAGAGCCAGATAAGATATTAGGTGGCAGTTTGATACCACCAGAAAGAGAAAAAAAAGATTTTAAAGAATCAAAAAAAAGGAAAAATTGGGTTTATGTTCAACGGAAAAAAATTCTCAAAAGCAAGGAAAAATATTTTGTTTCGGTTCGACCTGCAGTCGCATATGAAATAAACGAAGGGAGAAATTTCGCAAAACTTTTCCCGCAAGATCTCCTGCAAGAAGAGGATAATCTCCAACTTCGACTTGTCAATTTTATTTCTCATGAAAATAGCAAGTTAACTCAAAGAATTTATCACACGAATAGTCAATTCGTTCGAACTTGCTTAGTAGTGAATTGGAAACAAGAAGAAAAAGAGGGGGCTCGTGCTTCCCTTGTTGAGGTAAAAACAAATGATCTGATTCGCGAGTTCCTAAGAATTGAGTTAGTCAAGTCCACTATTTCGTATACACGAAGAAGGTATCATATGACAAGTGCAGAGCCCATTCCCAATAATAGTTTAGATCGGAACAATTCCAAGGCGAAGATTCAATCACTTAGCCAACATCAAGAAACTATTGGCACCTTATTGAATCGAAATAAAGAATACCCGTCTTTGATGATTTTGTCGGCATCCAACTCTTCGCGAATTGGTTTATTCAAGAATTCGAAATATCCCAATGCGGCAAAAGAATCGAATCCTAGAATTCCTATTCAAGATATTTTTGGGCTCTTAGGCCTTATTGTACCTAGTATATCGAATTTTTCTTCATCTTACTATTTATTAACGCATAATCAGATCTTGTTAAAAAAATACTTGTTCCTTGACAATTTGAAACAAATCTTCCAAGTACTTCAAGGACTTAAATACTCTTTAATAGATGAAAATAAAAGGATTTCCAATTTCGACAGTAACATCGTGTTGGATCCATTCTATTTGAATTGGCACTTTCTCCATCATAACTCGTGGGAAGAGACATTGGCAATAATTCGCGTTGGACAATTTATTTGCGAAAATGTATGTCTATTTAAATCGCACATAAAAAAATCTGGTCAAATTTTCATTGTTAATATGGACTCTTTTGTTATAAGAGCAGCTAAACCTTATTTGGCCACTATAGGAGCAACTGTTCATGGTCATTATGGAAAAACACTTTACAAAGGAGATAGGTTAGTTACCTTTATATATGAAAAATCGAGATCTAGTGATATAACGCAGGGTCTTCCAAAAGTAGAACAAATCTTCGAAGCGCGTTCAATTGATTCACTATCGCCGAATCTCGAAAGGAGAATTGAGGATTGGAATGACCGTATACCAAGAATTCTTGGGGTTCCCTGGGGATTCTTGATTGGAGCTGACCTAACCATAGCTCAAAGTCGTATCTCTTTGGTTAATAAGATCCAAAAGGTTTATAGATCCCAAGGGGTACAGATCCATAATAGACATATAGAGATTATTATACGCCAAGTAACATCAAAAGTACGGGTTTCCGAAGATGGAATGTCTAATGTTTTTTTACCAGGGGAATTAATAGGACTATTGCGAGCAGAACGAGTAGGGCGGGCTTTGGATGAATCGATCTATTATCGGGCAATCTTATTAGGAATAACAAGGGCTTCCCTGAATACCCAAAGTTTCATATCTGAAGCAAGTTTTCAAGAAACTGCTCGAGTTTTAGCAAAAGCTGCCCTACGAGGTCGTATTGATTGGTTGAAAGGCCTGAAAGAAAACGTAGTTCTGGGGGGGATTATACCTGTTGGTACCGGATTCCAAAAATTTGTGCATGGTTCCCCACAAGACAAGAACCTTTATTTCGAAATTCAAAAAAAAAATCTATTCGCATCGGAAATGAGAGATATTTTGTTTCTCCATACAGAATTAGTTTCTTCTGATTCTAATGTAACAAACAATTTCTCTGAGACATCAGAACCCCGATTTACCCCCATTTATACGATTTAAGGATACATAACCTTATTTTTTTTAGTTTAATTTAAACTAGACTTTTGACCTTAGAATGCTAATAGGTCTGATTTTAGATTTTGTATTTTAACTGTATTTTAATATTTTAATTTTCATAAGTAAAAGAAGTCAGTGTAGAAGGTTCCATCGAAACAATTATTATTTATTTCAAGCTATTTCGGCTCTTTCTTAATCTTCAAAAAGAAATCAATTCCGTAACGGTAAGACAAAAAAAAAGGAAGTGTGGAAAAAATGACAAGAAGATATTGGAATATCAATTTGAAAGAGATGATAGAAGCGGGAGTTCATTTTGGTCATGGTATTAAGAAATGGAATCCTAAAATGGCACCTTACATCTCGGCAAAGCGGAAAGGTACTCATATTACAAATCTCGCTAGAACGGCTCGTTTTTTATCAGAAGCTTGTGATTTAGTTTTTGATGCAGCAAGTCAGGGAAAAAGCTTCTTAATTATTGGTACCAAAAAAAGAGCAGCGGATTTAGTAGCATCAGCTGCAATAAGGTCTCGTTGTCATTATGTTAATAAAAAGTGGTTCAGTGGTATGTTAACGAATTGGTCGATTACCAAAACTAGACTTTCTCAATTTAGAGACTTAAGAGCAGAAGAAAAGACGGGAAAATTCCACCATCTCCCAAAAAGAGATGTGGCAATCTTAAAGAGAAAATTATCTACCTTGCAAAGATATCTCGGCGGGATCAAATATATGACGAGGTTGCCTGACATTGTGATCGTCCTTGATCAGCAAAAAGAGTATATAGCTCTTCGGGAATGTGACATTTTGGGGATTCCTACTATTTCTTTAGTCGATACAAATTGTGACCCAGATCTCGCGAATATATCGATTCCTGCCAACGATGACACTATGACTTCAATTCGATTGATTCTTAACAAATTAGTATTTGCAATTTGTGAAGGCCGTTCTCTCCATATAAGAAATCGTTGATTAAGATTAAGAAGAATTAAGAAGAATAGTTAATTCTTGAGCAACTCCGTGGATTTATGGGATCAGTTACTATTCTTTTTTGTTTTGCATAGATAAAAGAAGAAATATTGATATATATTAGAGGGTATTGCTATATATTATGATCTGATATGATTTCTTGGTATCCCAAATATAAGATTAATACTTCAAGTTGCTGAGTTGAGAAAGAGATGGTTGAATCAAAAGAATTCCTTTTTTGAAGTTCCATTTTTATCAGAGGACAATATGAATATTACACCATGTTCCATTAAAACACTCAAGGGGTTATACGATATATCGGGTGTAGAAGTAGGCCAACACTTCTATTGGCAAATAGGAGGTTTCCAAATTCATGCTCAAGTACTCATCACTTCTTGGGTCGTAATTACTATCTTGCTAGGCTCAGTTATCATAGCTGTTCAGAATCCACAAACTATCCCGACCGACGGTCAGAATTTCTTCGAATATGTCCTTGAGTTTATTCGAGACTTGAGCAAAACTCAGATTGGAGAAGAATATGGTCCTTGGGTTCCCTTTATTGGAACTATGTTCCTTTTTATTTTTGTTTCGAATTGGTCGGGTGCTCTTTTACCTTGGAAAATTATAGAGTTACCCCATGGGGAATTAGCAGCGCCCACGAATGATATAAATACTACTGTTGCTTTAGCTTTACTCACATCAGCGGCATATTTTTATGCGGGTCTTAGCAAAAAAGGATTGAGTTATTTCGAGAAATATATTAAACCAACCCCAATCCTTTTACCAATTAACATCCTAGAAGATTTCACAAAACCATTATCGCTTAGTTTTCGACTTTTCGGAAATATATTGGCGGATGAATTAGTCGTTGTTGTTCTTGTTTCTTTAGTCCCCTTAATAGTCCCCATACCGGTCATGTTTCTTGGATTATTTACAAGCGGTATTCAAGCTCTTATTTTTGCAACGTTAGCGGCAGCTTATATAGGTGAATCCATGGAAGGTCATCATTGAATTGACTAGTTTTCGAAATAGTCTTTTTTTAGCTTAGCCCAATTCATGCATGGTTCCAGATAATCCTTCTGGTTGGAAAACTAAATAGTTCGAAATGTGTATGAATATACAACCTAGAGTTGTAGGAGAGAAAATAGACTAGACTTTATTACGGAATTGTTAAAGTATATATGCATTCAAGGGGGCGGAATCAGGTTAGATCTATATCCTTAATGTCTATAAGACTGCCATCTTTTATGCGGCTTTCTAAGGAATGATTTTGGAATCGGATTTAATAGAAAATGAGAAAATACGCAAACAAAATAGAACAAACATATGTATATGGGATTTTTGTTCTTCCTAAGTTAGATTCATTATCTAATCCGATATATAGAATTCCCTTCTATATGGAATTGGATTCCATATCCACTTCTATCCAGCATTTTGTTAGCAATTGTATATCTTGATTTGATTCCTATTGGATTTGGGTTAGTTCGATTTCCATAGGGTTCTTCCTGTATTTCGTCTTTTATTATGGATTAGATGAAGGGGAAAAAATGGGAACTCAAAGATATCGAAGAGTAAAAAAAAGGATGGAATGAAAAAGTGGTTGGTTGGAAAGAAAGAGAAATGGAATAATAAGAATCTTATGGATTTACACAAACTTCTAATGATTATAAACTAAAAACGAGATCTCGAAGTAGTTCGGACGATTTAGATTATCATTTCAATTTGTACTTTTTAGTTACTTCTACCCAATAGAGCTTAGAAGTTATAAGTAATAATTTCTTGGTTGATTGTATCCTTAACCATTTGTTTTTTTTACACGAGGAACTCACCATGAATCCACTAATTGCTGCTGCTTCCGTTATTGCTGCTGGATTGGCCGTAGGGCTTGCTTCTATTGGGCCTGGAGTTGGTCAAGGTACTGCTGCAGGACAAGCTGTAGAAGGTATTGCGAGACAGCCAGAAGCAGAAGGGAAAATACGAGGTACTTTATTGCTTAGTCTAGCTTTTATGGAAGCTTTAACAATTTATGGACTGGTTGTGGCACTAGCCCTTTTATTTGCGAACCCTTTTGTTTAATCCTAAAAAATAAAATGAGTCCTTTAGGTTAGATACTTTTTTCTTTTTTTAGTAAATAAATGGGTATTTGCTTCTATAATTCCAAGTATATTAATAATTTAATCCTATTTATTATATTATTTCGGGAATTCTTTATTTATCGGGACAGACAATACCCCGGGAACCCCAGGAAGGGCTGATTTGAGCATGATCCATTTAGAGGATATGCTTGCCCTCTTCCTTCCCGTCCTTAGTTTAGGACAGTGGAAAGTCTTTTTCCTTTTATTTTAGGAATTTTGGGAGCATTTCAACAAAGGAAATCTTTCACAGGTCAAACGACACCTAAGACTTAATCTAAAAGAAATTATTAGATTGAATCTATTTGCATTAAAAAAAAAATTGCATTAAAAAAACTGATCAAAAAAGGGCGAGCGAAGTAAGTGTAAGTGATCGAAAAACTTTCTTCTTTATTCGTCCTATCTATAAGAGGAGAGCATATGAAAAATGTAACCTATTTTTTCGTTTTTTTAGCTCACTGGCCATTCGCGGGGAGTTTCGGGCTTAATACCGATATTTTAGCAACAAATCTAATAAATCTAACTATAGTGGTTGGTGTATTGATTTTTTTTGGAAAGGGAGTGTGTGCGAGTTGTTTATTTCAAGAATAGATTGGATCCATCCGGCTGCACTTTAGAATGTTTTTTATTTTAGGATAACTAAAAAAAGGTGCACGATCTCGACGAATTACTTCTGAATAACTTCAGAAATCATATGGAAGAACCATAGCATTTCGCGACTAATTGGGAAATTTACTTTGATTCTCTATAGACCAATAATACGAGACCATTAACACGGTTAAAGCTAAACTGCTTGAAGTCCAGGCAAAAGGGGTACTCTTTCTACAACTATATTAGTATCGAAATGCTTTAAACGGGAAATAGCTAGTGTAGAATTTATCTGATATAGAACACTCATATCGATAAAATGGTTTGAACTATTTACTATACTAGAGGGGCGCCCTGCCCTTTTTTCAATGCCGAATCGACGACCTATGTATAAAAAAAAGAAAAATTTTTTGGATTGGATTTGAAGAAAAAAAGGAATTCTATCAATTTGCATTTTCCTTTTATTTAGTTAGTTTTTCTTAATGAAATTGAAATTATTAACTAACAGAGCAAACACAAACAAAGAAACAACTTTGCTGACCATGATGATTTTTATCTAGTCGGAAGAGTCCTCTTAATATTTTTCTAGTTTTATAGAAATTTCGGTATATTGAAATACAAACAGAAAAGAGGGGATAGAGGATAGGCTCATTACATTATATAAAAAAAAGATATGGAAATAACCATACCATAATTAATACATAGCAAAAAAGAAAAAAAAAAAAGAGCGTGAGAGCCAAATGAATCGAAAGATTCTTGTTTGGTTCGGGAAGAGATCATAAAAGTTGTAAACTTAATAGCAAGATAATCCACTTTCATTAAAAGATTTATTAGATAATCGAAAACAGAGGATCCTAAGTACTATTCGAAATTCGGAAGAATTACGTAGAGGGACCCTTGAACAACTCGAAAAAGCTCGGCTTCGATTAGAGAAAGTCGAACTAGAGGCAGATGAGTATCGAATGAATGGATACTCTGAGATAGAACGAGAAAAAGAAAATTTGATTAATGCCACTTCTACTAGTTTGGAACAATTAGAAAAGTCTAAAAACGAAACCCTTTATTTTGAAAAACAAAGGGCGATGAATCAGGTCCGACAGCGAGTTTTCCAACAAGCCGTACAAGGAGCTCTAGGAACTCTGAATAGTTGTTTGAATACCGAGTTACATTTTCGTACGATTCGTGCTAATATTGGCATTCTCGGGGCCATAGAATGGAAGAAATAATTAAATTTATTAGGCCTTGAACTTCTACTTTCGTTTAGAATTTAGGCATTATTTTTCCCCTTGCTTCCGAAAAAAAAAAGATTCAAGAAACACTAATGGCAACCCTTCGAGTCGACGAAATTAATAAAATTCTCCGCGAACGTATTGAACAATATAATAGGAAAGTAGGGATTGAGAATATCGGTCGCGTAGTTCAAGTGGGGGATGGGATTGCTCGTATTATAGGTCTTGGTGAAATAATGTCAGGTGAATTAGTTGAATTTGCAGAAGGGACTAGAGGTATTGCTCTGAATTTGGAATCCAAAAATGTTGGGATTGTATTAATGGGCGATGGGTTGATGATACAAGAGGGAAGTTTTGTAAAAGCAA